ATGCGTTGACTTTTTTCAACTAATCATAAAGATATTGGTACACTCTACATTATTTTTGGAATGTGATGTGGCCTTTTAGGTACAGGGTTGAGACTATTAATTCGTTTTGAATTAGGGGCCGCTGGGGCCTTCTTAGGGGACGATCATTTTTATAATGTAATTGTAACAGCCCACGCTTTTGTTATAATTTTCTTTTTAGTAATGCCTTTAATAATTGGGGGATTTGGGAACTGAATGGTTCCTCTATTAATTGGGGCCCCCGATATAAGGTTTCCTCGAATAAATAATATAAGATTTTGGTTATTACCCCCTTCATTTATTCTTCTTTTATGTTCAACATTAATAGAAGGAGGGGCAGGAACGGGATGGACCGTTTATCCTCCTTTGTCAGGACCAATGGGTCATGGGGGCACTTCAGTTGATCTCGCTATTTTTTCTCTTCATTTAGCGGGAGCCTCTTCCTTACTAGGAGCAATTAATTTTATTACTACTATTTTTAATATACGGTCTCCTGCAATAACAATGGAGCGGTTAAGACTATTTGTTTGGTCAGTCTTAGTAACTGCTTTTTTATTACTTTTATCTTTACCAGTATTAGCGGGAGCAATCACTATACTTTTAACAGATCGAAACTTTAATACAAGATTCTTTGACCCCGCCGGGGGTGGGGATCCAATTCTATACCAACATTTGTTCTGGTTCTTTGGCCACCCTGAAGTCTATATTTTAATTTTACCCGGGTTCGGGATAATCTCTCATATTTTAAGCAATTTTACTTCTAAACCCGCTTTTGGGACTTTAGGAATAATTTATGCAATAATTTCTATTGGAATTTTAGGTTTTATTGTATGGGCCCATCATATATTCACTGTTGGTATAGACGTAGATACTCGAGCTTATTTTACCGCTGCTACAATAATTATTGCTGTTCCAACGGGAATCAAAGTTTTTAGCTGGCTAATAACTTTATATGGGAGACGGGGCCCATTTAATGCGGCTATATATTGAGTTTTAGGATTTATCTTTCTTTTTACCCTTGGAGGGTTAACAGGAATTGTTTTGTCTAATTCATCTTTAGATATTGTTCTGCATGATACGTACTATGTGGTTGCGCACTTTCATTACGTTTTATCAATGGGGGCTGTGTTTGCAATTTTTGGTGGTTTTGTTTATTGATTCCCTTTAATAACAGGGCTTACTCTACATGAACGTTGAGCTAAGGCTCACTTTTTAGTAATATTCTTTGCTGTAAATCTAACCTTTTTCCCACAACACTTCCTAGGCCTGGCAGGAATACCTCGACGATATTCAGACTACCCCGATGCATATTATAAATGAAATCAGGTCTCATCATTTGGTTCGTTGTTCTCCATCTTTGCCGTCTTAATATTTGTGTTTATTTTATGAGAAGCGTTAGTTTCACAACGAGGAGTCCTATTTACTAAAGCTCCAGCTATCTCCCGTGAGTGAGAAGAAATTCTTCCTTTAGATTTTCATAGAAATACGGAGTCTTCTGTAACTGTAACTTAAAATAATTTTTTAAAAAGGCAAAGTATAATATTTTTACATTTCAGTTACATTGAAAAAATCCGAACCTTAGGTGCCTTTATTCTTAGAATATTTTAAGCCCAATTTTAATAAGCCACTAATAAGAGTACTTCGATGGAAATGACCAAGGATAAAAATTTTATTAATTTTGTACCTTTTGTATAATGGTTGCACAATAATTATATTAGTTTATATTTCCCGAATCAAGAAGAGCTAACTTTCTGTTTATAGAATAGAATAATAAAAGGGTCATGTTGAAATATGGTCTAAAAATAGTCAGTTGGTAGCGAAAAGCTCTCAATTCTTGGGATATCTGGTAATCTTAGAAAAGCATCTAGTGCTGAAAAGTTAAACATAAAGTGATTAGATTTTATGTTAATAAAATTTTTATTTTAAGGTATAAATTTCTAATGTTAACCCTGAAGAAAGCTAAATTATACTGATATTACTTGTTTTAAAGATTTACTATCATATAAGATTTTTCTAATAAACCCCTACATAGAAATAAAAATGTGTAAATGAGTATTAAGGCTTAGTTTTAACTATTTAGATTTTATAAATTAGTTTATCCCGTTAAATATAAGATTTTAATTAGTTCAAAGGAACTCGGCAAATATAAATTTCGACTGTTTAACAAAAACATAGCCTTAGGAAAGTGATTTAAGGTTAAACCTGCCCAATGTGCAAGTTATGAAAATAAATTATTAACGGCCGCGGTACTTTGACCGTGCTAAGGTAGCGCAATCAATTGGCTTTTAAATGGAGTCAGGTATGAATGGAATCACGGAGTTTAGCTGTCTCTGAACTATTTTATAGAAATTACTTTATAGGTGAAAAAGCCTATATTTAGATAAAGGACGAGAAGACCCTTAGAGTTTTATTTAACGTAAATTATTTATTTATGACAATTTAGTTGGGGCAACATAAGAACAGATAGAATGTAACCTCTTGGAATTGACCTATCGATTTTTATAAACACGAATAAACTACCTTAGGGATAACAGCATAATTTAAGATATAAGTTTGTGACCTCGATGTTGGACTAGGGAACTGATGGGCTAGCCGCTCTTTAGAAAGGTTCTGTTCGAACTATAAACCCTACATGATCTGAGTTCAGACCGGCGCGAGCCAGGTCAGATTCTATCCTTAAAATTTGGGTAATTAGTACGAAAGGACCATTATCCAATACGGTTAAACGTATAACCTTGACTTGGCAGAATAATATGCAATTGACTTAGAATCAATTTATAATAGATTAATATTAGTCGGTTTTGTACTTTATACGATATAGAAGCTTTAGCTTGCAACTAAAAAGAAGACTTTGTCTCAAAGCCATTATAGAATTCAAAAAGAGTTTAACAGAATACTAACTTTGGGAGTTAGAGGGTAGTGATTTTCGCTATTTTTGAATTGTCACTTATTTACTGACTTTGCTCATTTTTGATTTTTTGTTTGCCTCTATTCAAAAACCCTATTAGAATAACGGCTGTTATCGTTATGATTAGACTAGCTTTAGTAACTACTATTTCGTTGTTATCAAGATTTTGGTTTTCCTACGTTTTATTTTTAGTTTATGTGGGAGGACTACTAGTTTTATTCATTTATATTTGCCTAATTAGAAGAAATTACCCCTTTAAATTGAATATAATTAGGTTATTCTGTGTGGCTTTAGGGTCTTGTATAATCTCATTAAAGAGTGAAAGAGTACTACCCTTTGGGGCCCTAGGACCAAGAACCTGAGTTAGTGGAGAAGAGTTATTATATAGTAAGAGATTGTCCTTATTTCTGTTTTTAGTAATCCTCCTTTTAGCAATGCTTCTAGTTGTTGTCCGTATTTCCCAGCCTGGGGCCTTCTGTGTAAGGAATGATGAAAAGAGTTAAAAGGCTAAAATTTAGTTTGTTATTATTTAGGTATTCGTTAAGGGCACTACTTCTTACTTATTTTTTTTTAAAAATCAATAAATGTGTTATTTTAGAAATTGAATTGTTTTCTTTATCAAGGGTAACATTTTCTATAATGTTTATTTTTGACAAAGTCAGGGTTAGATTCAGAATAGTTGTTACACTAATTTCAGGGAGGGTCTTCTTGTTTGCTCACAAATACATAGAAGAAGACCCCTTTTGTGGTCGATTCATTTGAATCTTACTGTCATTTGTAATCTCAATAAATTTATTAATTTTTTCAGGTTCTATCTTTTTTTTACTTTTAGGCTGGGATGGTCTCGGTATCACTTCTTTTGCTCTAATTATTTATTATGAAAGAAAAGAATCACAGTTAGCTGGATTCCAGACCCTTATAGTTAACCGTATTGGAGATGTAATTATTGTTTTAAGTACGTTTTTATTTTTAACTCAAGGTCAATTTTCATTTCTGTCAATAGACAATCATATATTTTATTCGTCTGGGATTATTTTATTGTTATGTATTGCCGCTCTAACTAAAAGAGCCCAATTTCCTTTTAGTTCGTGGCTTCCTGCTGCTATGGCAGCACCCACCCCTGTAAGAGCATTAGTCCACTCGTCCACCTTGGTTACAGCTGGTATTTTTATTATTATCCGACTGAGTTATAGTTTTATGTTAGACGAGGTTGTTTGCAGCATTCTTCTTTTATGCGGATCTGTAACCTGTTTACTAGGAGGGTGGGCAGCAACCTATGAAAATGATATTAAAAAAATCATTGCTTTATCTACTCTGAGACAGCTAGGAGTTATAGTTTTCAGACTAGGGATAAACCTGCCCGCTTTAGGCTTGTTCCATTTGTACACTCATGCCTTATTCAAAGCTTTACTATTCCTGGCTGCAGGTCATATCTTAATAGTAACCTTTGGGTCCCAAGATATTCGCATAATGGGGGGTGTAGGGGTTTTGATGCCGTTTACTTGCGTTATATTTAACATTAGAAGTTTATGTTTGGTGGGTGCCCCATTTATAAGTGCTTTTTATTCAAAACATATAATTTTAGAAAAGATGCTTATAACTCCTACAAACCTAGTTAGAGTTTTTATCATGTTGATTGCAACATTTATAACTGCTAAGTACGTGTCTCGGACTTTAAAGGCTATCGCTTGAGATAAAACTACTTTTTCCTTACTTTCCAGTTATTCAGGAATTTACACCTCTTTACCCGTTATTATCTTAGCTTTGGGGGCTATTAGTGGAGGAAAGTTTATTCTAAGCCTTGATATTTCTAACCTTGAGTTCGGGTTTCTGCCGAGGATAGGGTCAAGAGTCATTAACCTCGTTACTGGATTTGGGATTTATATAGGCTTAGTTGAAAACAATTTAAAGAAAAAAAGATTTGGATTGTCCACTTTATTTTTTTTGACTCCCTTAATTTATGGGTCAACAAAGCCGTTTAGGTCTTTAATGTCAAAAATAAAAATTCTTGATCAAGGATGAATTGAGCCTTATTTTTTTGTTAAAAATAAAATCTTTTGAATAGGCTCAAACTTAACTAATTTAGGAAATTGACCAAATTCTCGAGTAGTCATTTCAGCAGCTTTTATTATTTTTTGTTTTTTAAATGGTACTTTATTTAATGGTTAGAATTATAACCTGTTTATGTATTTTATTAGCTGTAGCATTTTTCACTTTATTAGAACGAAAAGTATTAGGGTATGTTCAATTACGAAAAGGGCCAAATAAAGTTAGACTTTGGGGAATTCTTCAGCCATTTGCAGATGCAATTAAACTTTTTCTAAAGGAAAAAGTAATGCCCTATGGAAGGAATCATTATATGTTTCTTTTTGCTCCTTGCCTCAGACTAACTTTAGCGTTAACTCTGTGATGCATTTACCCGAGTTCCTTTAGAGATAAATTTGTTTGTTGAGGCCTGTTGCTATTTTTTTGTATTACATCACTGAATGTATACGGTACTATGTTAGCAGGCTGATCCTCAAACTCTAAATATGCTTTTTTGGGAGCACTACGAGCTGCTGCTCAAACTATCTCTTATGAAGTAAGGATACTATTGCTATTATTATTCAGAGCATTTCTTTTGGTTACTAGTTCTTGAGACGAGGCTGTTACGATTAGTTTCCCGATTATACTTCTTTTTATCCCCATATTAATAGTTTGATTCACAAGAACAGTTGCTGAGACTAACCGAGCTCCTTTTGACTTCGCAGAAGGAGAGTCCGAACTGGTCTCAGGATTTAATATTGAGTTCGGGGGAGGCCTCTTTGCTATACTATTTTTAGCAGAATATGCTAGTATTTTATTTATATCGTTAGCAACGAGCGTTTGATTTTTTTCTCAATCTCATTTTTCTAGAATCGTTTTACCAGCCCAAGTAGTTTTAGTAGCTATTTTATTTCTTTTAGTCCGCGGGGCCTACCCTCGATTTCGTTATGATTTACTAATAATATTATGTTGAAAGTCATTTTTACCGTTCTCCCTGTGTGCTTTATGCCTCGTGTCAGTAAGAATTAATTTTTAAAAATAAAGAATTTTGGTGGCTGAAATTTTTAAGCGATAAATTGTAAATTTATAAATGGCGATTAAATGCCCCTTACAAAACTATAGGTTAAATGTCAAACCATTGGCCTTCAAAGCCGAAAATGAAGATTCTAGTTTTGGTGGCTCTGATAAAAATTTCTTGGGTTGGAGTAATTACGGCCTTCTTTACTTTCACAAAATTAAACTCACATATTTTAATTTTATTAATTAGACTAGAAGCATTAATACTTAGTTTGCTAGCTTTTGTTTTTGCTTTTTGTCTAGTTTATAAAATTAGATATTCAATGTTTTTAGTACTTTTAACTTTTGCGGCATGTGAAGCAGCACTAGGGTTGTCTCTACTTGTGAGAATTTTGCGTTTACGAGGGAATGACTTTTCTACATCTTTCAATTCTATAAAATTCTATGCATAAAATACGTCAAGCTAACCCAGCAGAACAATTTCTAGGGCTGCCTAGACCTATAAGATTCTCCATTTGATGAAATGGAGGCTCTATCTTGGGCCTTTTATTAGGCCTCCAAATTTTAACTGGCCTATTTCTTTCAATACACTACACAGCAGATATAGTTAATACATTCAGCTCTGTAATCCACATTATACGGGATGTGCCTGGCGGATGGCTATTTCGAAATTTTCATGCAAATGGCGCTTCCCTATTCTTTGTTTTCTTATATTTACACATTGGGCGAGGCCTTTACTATCAAAGATACATCTCTCAGCCACATACATGAATAGTAGGTGTGACCATTTTTATTGTAAGTATAGGGACAGCTTTCCTAGGATACGTCTTACCTTGAGGACAAATGTCATTTTGGGGTGCAACTGTGATTACTAACCTGGTCTCTGCCATCCCCTACCTAGGGGGGTACATTGTAGAGTGAATCTGGGGAGGGTTTTCTGTAGGTCAATCAACTTTAAATCGATTTTATTCATTACATTTTATTTTGCCATTCTTAATTGCGGGATTAAGAGCTCTTCATATCCTTTTTCTCCATGAAAAAGGCTCTACCAATCCTTTGGGAGAAACTCACCATGTCAGAAAAATCCCCTTCCACCCATACTTCACTTGAAAAGATATTGTTGGGTTTGTCCTATTAATAGTTATACTTGTCTTGCTAGGAATTTTTTTCCCAACTGTTCTAGGTGACCCTGAAAACTTCAATCCAGCCAGCGCTATAGTAACACCAGTTCATATTCAACCTGAATGGTATTTTCTTTTTGCGTATGCTATTCTTCGTTCTATCCCTAATAAATTAGGAGGAGTCATCGCTTTAGCAGCTTCAGTAATAATTTTATATTTTTTACCAATAAGAGCTGCGTATGGTAAGATAGTCCCCGGATCGTTTACTCCCCCTTATCAGGTTATTTTTTGAAATCTAGTAGTATTCTTTGTAATTTTAACTTGACTTGGAGCATGCCCGATTGAAGAGCCATATGCTACTCTAGCTATCCCAATTAGTATTTTGTATTTTCTGTTTTTTATTTTATTAATTAGGGCCCCAGCAATCTGAAAAAAAATTTTGACTGTTTTTTAACTTAGTTTAAAAAAAACAAAAGCTTGTCAAGCTTTAAATACAATACTAATATTGTAGTTAAATAAAAACAAATAGCTTAAACTTAAAGCATTACATTGAAGCTGTAAATATAGAAAATTTCTTTTGTTTAAATGAGATTTTGAGGGCAATTAAATTTGATAGATGCTGGTTCTCCTCTACAAAGAGAGATATTTTTATTTCATGACCATGCTATAATCCTGTTACTAGGAATTTTTACTTTCTGTGCTTTACTTGGGCTTAAATTGATTTTGAATAAGTTGACTTCACGAACTGTTTTAGAAGCCCAGCGACTTGAGACAGTTTGAACTATTGTCCCTGCTCTTTTACTAATCTGGTTAGCTTTACCATCTCTCCGTCTCCTCTATTTACTAGACGAGCAGAGAAAAGATAATGGAATAATCCTAAAGGCCACAGGCCATCAGTGGTATTGGAGATATGAAGTCCCCCTCTCAAATAATGGAAGCTTTGACTCATACATAATTCCAGAAAACGATTTAAATGAGGGGGACTACCGCCTTTTAGAGGTTGATAATCGAGCAGTTGTGCCTTTTGGAATAGAAACCACTGTTATTGTTACATCAGCTGATGTGCTTCATGCCTGGACTCTTCCGTCTATAGGGATCAAGATGGATGCAGTACCCGGTCGCCTCAATAGTATAAGAATGTTTGTAGAGAAGCCCGGGGTGTATTATGGCCAATGTTCTGAAATCTGTGGAGCCAACCACTCCTTTATACCTATTGTAGTGGAGGCTCTAAACCTTGAGGATTTTTGTAAATTACAGTTTTAGGTTCTTTAGTAAGTATTTTTGTACCTTTGCCTTCCAAGCAAAAAGACTAGCAAAGCTAGCCTAAAGAAGTAAAAGTTAGTTTAATTTAAAATTTTGGTTTGTGGCACCTTAGATAATCATAGATTACTTTTACCCTTTAAAAGCAAATAAACCAGGTAGTAGTTGATACTAAAACGATAAGTTGCAAACTTGTAGAAAAGATTTTTAAAGGTCTTCTATCTGGGTTAGTTTGCTAATTATATATATATATATATATATTAATTGTTTTGAGTCTGAAGTTCAGATAATGTATGTGTGAGACGTAGCCAAAAATTTTAGTAGACCCATAAAACTTAAATAAATCTGCTAATCTAGCCCAGGAAAAAAAATTAATACTTGGAAAGAGAGTATGATAAAGCAGTTTCTTTCCTTTAGAAAAGTAATAAAAGAGCCCATGGGGCACATATATTATCTGAACTTCAGACTCAAAACAATTAATATATATATATATGTATGTATTATCCTTATCTTCTGGGCTTAACCCCTCATGAAGGCTCAAAACCTTCTGTGCCTAACACCGAAAAGATTTGCTTTAGCTAACGGAAGACTTATTAGTCATTTTAAGCGCTTAAAGCTTATGCATTAAATCTGCCATTCCATGTTGTAAATTATTGAAAGTAAGGGAGAGATGTTTTTTCAGATTTATTTACTTTAGTTGGGCTAACGAAGGAGTGCTTCTTTCTTAAGGCACATATTAGTAAAAAGTAAGATGTTAGAACAGCAATAAATATAATAAATCCTAGTATGGGACTTAATTGTGGCATTTAAGAAAGGCATAAAAAATGCTATCTTTGATTAACAGCCAAATGCTTACAATAGCTTCTTCCTTTTTAACTAGATATCTCCCAATAGAGTTAGTGAAATGTTGGGTGCTCTTCCCCATACAGCTTAACTAACAAAGAAAATACATATGCTTGAACGGAACAAACAAAAATTTCGAATATGTTGTAACCAATATGGACTATAATAATAGGGCCCAATGTAAATAAAGTGCAGGCTGTTAAAGAGGTTGCAATTAATGCTATGATAATATGTCCAGCACTAATATTAGCAATGATTCGGATAGACAAAGTTAGAGGCCGAATAAAAATGCTAACAGTCTCAATGACTACTAGAAAGGGGATGAAGCCCCTGGGAGCTCCTGCCGGGGCAAAGTGTGCAGCAGACTCTTTCGGAAAACTAGTTCATCCAGAAAAAATTAAAAGTCTTCAGAAAACTATGGCTAATGAAGCAGAAACTCAAATATTTCTAGTTGGCCCGTATACAAATGGGATAAGACCTATAAAATTTATGGCGAGTAAAAATGCCATTAAGGCAAACAGTATCAAAGGGAACCCAGGTAAGGCTTTTTGCCGAGTTTCTCTATTAATTGAAATTAAGGTCAAGATAACTTTTTTATAGGACTGCCTTCATGATGACCTAATAGTAAACAAAGACGCTATTATAACAGGCAAAGCCCATATTAAAAAGGAAAAATTGCCAGCTTGTATACAATCTAATGCGGAAAACAAATCTGATAACATTTACTTGAGAGAAGAGGCTCTCATGGCTAAGGCCGAAACTTAGTGCAATTATTCGCTTTCAAGTAAAAGTGTATTCAGGTATTAAGTATCCTATGAATCTAAAGATTCACTTCCACCTCGAAAAGGTGGCGTGATACTGTTTCACTAATAAGACAGGTACACTTTCCAGTACACCTACTGTGTTACGACTTATTTCATTTTTCAATGAAAGCGACGGGCGATTTGTGCACAGTTAAACGCAGATATTCAATTTACATTTATTAAAATTATTTACTTTCAAGTCCAATTTTAGTTTTTCTTTTCAAAAAACATCCAAATTTAGTTTATATTGTAACTCACTTTAGAAGCTCTTCCATTAGCTGCATCATAACCTGTCTTTTTTTAATCTATAGACTATGGGCTCATCTTAAATGAGAACTGAAGACGGCGATATACAAACTTTTAAAAGTAAGAGTAGAGTTTTTTGGGGGTTATCATTTATTTAGCAAGTTCCCCTGAAATTTTTAACTGCCGCCATGTAGTTTAAGTTTTAACTATAAAGTCTTAGTGCTTAGACATGAAATTTTAGTTCTATATAGTAGGGTATCTAATCCTAGTTTATTTTTAGAATTTGAGCTTAAAACTAGAGGTAGAAAAATTTAGTTTTATACCAATTTCACCTGATTATAAAAATTTTCCTTTTAAAGCTTGTCTAATAAAATTAACTTAATTGTTAGGTATGACCGCGACTGCTGGCACCTAATTAGTCCAATTTTTTAAGCTAAATTAAATTGTTATTGCTAACATAGTTTAATATTTCCTGCTGGGTTTTAGAAGGGCACGTATCATTTAAGTCTTCTTCAACTAGAATTACCATGCTAGGTTTGGCTTAAGCTAATTTTTAATCAATACAAAGTTTTAATTAGAGGACTAGGTCCATTATTGGGTTATGAGCCCAAAAGCTTAAAATTTAGCTTATCTAATTAATTCCTGAATCAGTCTAGAGCGCCTTCATTCCATTCGTGAAACATACCAAATAATAAAATAAATAAAAATAGCATTAAAGTCGTTGTTATGAGAGATGACACCCCCTTAGTAAATATACTTAGTACAGGAAATAATAGAGCAATTTCTACATCAAAAATAAGGAATAAAACCACCAGAAGAAAAAACCGGGTAGAAAATGGAGAACGTATTTTTCTTAGAGGGTCAAAGCCACACTCAAAAGCAGTTAATTTTTCTCTCAAATCAGAAGACGAAATATAATTAGTTCAGTAATAAACAATGATTAAAATAGTGGACAATAAAGAAGAAAAAATAATAGAGAGTATTAGCACCTTTTACGGTTTTTAACCTTATATTCAGTAAGTTTATTTACGTAAATTGTTGAGAAGCTTTTCTCTTCAAAGGCTTTCAAAACCTTTATAATAACAAAAACTTTTTGAAGATGGGCAACTTAGGCTGCTAACTTGAGTTCGGGAAATTATAATTTTCCGTCTTCAAATATGATTGAAATTGTTTCCGTGATTTTAGTTTCTTTTTTTATGATGAATTGAAGAGCCTCTTTAATCGGACTTACATTAGCCAGATTAGTAGGGCTGATACAAATAAACCTGAATTTTTCAACAACTTTAGACACCTTTTTCTTCACTTCTACTTTTTCGAGACTGTTAGTATTTTTGTCGTGCTTACTTTGTGTATTATCACTAATGTGCACACCAGAAGAGAAATCTTCTTGGGCTTATTGTTTGTGTTTAGTGTCTTTATCCCTTGTATTAGTTCTGGCATTTTCTAGGTCTAATATTGTAATATTTTATATTTTTTTTGAAGCGTCCTTGATTCCCACCTTAGTTTTAATTATTGGCTGAGGGTACCAACCGGAACGATTACAAGCAGGTACTTATATAATGATGTACACGGTGGGTGCTTCGTTGCCTTTATTAGCTATTATTCTTTGGCATTGCTCTATAATGGCAACTACAGAAACCTATATACTTCATTTAAGAAGTCCTTTATTTAAAGGGGCCGCGGGTTTATTGTTATACGGGGCCTTCTTGGTCAAATTACCAATATATGGTGCTCATCTTTGGCTCCCTAAAGCCCATGTAGAAGCACCACTGGCGGGGTCTATGATTTTAGCTGGGATTCTTTTAAAATTAGGAGGGTTTGGATTAATGCAAGTAATTTTCTGTTTTAATATGGTTATAGATAGTTATTCTATTATTATTATTTGTTTGAGAATGTGAGGGGGCTTTTTAGCAACTTTAATGTGTCTTCGTCAAGTAGACGTTAAATCTTTAGTTGCTTATTCTTCTGTGGGGCATATAAGGATTGTTTCGGCAGGTTTACTGATAGACTCTACTTGAGGGGTTGCTAGAGCTATCATTACAATAGTAGCTCATGGATTCTCATCTTCAGCTATATTTTGTTTGGCTTATTTCTCTTACAAGAAAAGACATACCCGTAATATCCCTTACATGAAAGGTATATTACAGGTATACCCTATCTTGGGAGCATTTTGATTTATTTTTTGTTGTATTAATATGGCATGCCCCCCAACATTAAATTTAATAGGAGAAATAGTAGTCATTTCTGCTCTTTGAAATAATAGCTTTTGGTTAGTATTATGTATAGGTTTAATAGTGTTTTTTAGAGCGAGATACAACATATATTTATATAGAGTGGTTAACCATGGAGCTTTTTCAAGCTACTTTCTTAGAGGGCTCCCTTTAAAGAGATACAGAATTACAGGTTTATTAGCTCATTTACTTCCTCTACTTTTGATTTTTAAGTCAGGGTTATTTGTTTTATTTAGTTTTTTAGGTGTCTAAAATTATAACTAAAAATCTAGAAAATGTTTAGACTTATCTCTGAGTTACAAAATCAGTGCTTTAATTTTAAGCTATTCTAGAAAGAACCCCATCAGTAAATTCTTACATATAAAAACAATCATACTACGTCTACGAAGTGCCAGTATCAAGCAGCAGCTAAAAATCCAAAATGGTGACCTTTGTCGAAATGAAGTGTTAGTATTCGAAGGAAACAAACGGTTAAGAAAGAAGCTCCTACCATTACATGTATACCATGAAATCCTGTTGCAATAAAGAAAGCAGAACCATAAACACTATCTGCAATGGAGAAAGAGGTCTCTCTGTATTCCCCATACTGTAATCATAAAAAGTAAAAGCCTAGTGCTAAAGTAAGGAATAAACCTTGCAATGCTCTTACTTTATTCCCTTTTTCTAGACTGTGGTGGGTCCAAGTTACACTAACCCCGGACAACAAGAGAACTGATGTATTAAGTAAAGGTACTTGAAAAGGGGACAAAGTTCTAATGCCTACTGGGGGTCATACTGATCCAATTTCTAGCGTTGGTGCTAATCTTCTGTGAAAGTATGCTCAGAAAAAAGAGAAAAAGAAACAAACTTCTGAAACAATAAATAAAATAAAGCCAGCTTTTAGCCCAGATACGACGTAGGATGAGTGGTGCCCTTGAAAAGTTGACTCTCGAACTACATCTCGTCACCATAAGTAAGAGATAAATGAAACTATTAAGGCCCCTGCGGTTATTAATGTTAGATCTCCTGTCCGGATATAATATACTAATCCTGTGGGTATACAAAGAACGGCAAAGGAATTTAATAAGGGTCAGGGGCTATATTCTACTAAATGAAAAGGATGTCCCATAAATAGGAAGAATTAATTGTCTATTTTTTATACGATTTTTACTATACCTAATGGGAGCAGCCGCCGGGTTGAACGGGTATCATTGATGTTGGTAAATTAAAGAACAGATTTATTGTTCTGCTGCTTGAATGTCTTCTGGAAGCCTTTTATTTTTACTTATATTAATCTTAGGGCCGATTGTTAGGGTCTCTTCCTCAAATTGAATCATTTGTTGAGTTGGGATAGAATTAAGGTTCTTAGGGGCTATCCCCTTATTAATAAGCGACTCCCTTTTTTCTTCTTTAAGAAAAGAGTCCGCCATAAAATATTTTTGTATTCAAGCTTTAGGAAGGGCCTTATTAATGTTTGGAGGAGCTATAGTTTTTTTAGGGTTTATATCATTTTGAGTTTTTTATTTTATTTTCATTATAAGTCTGTTTACAAAGTTGGGGGTCTTCCCTATACATTTCTGAGTCCCAAGAGTAGTATCTGGGTTAAATTGAATACCTATATTTATTTTGTTGGGTTGGCAGAAAATCCCCCCTTTAGCTTTTATTGCCAATTTTTGTGAAAATTTTGACTGGTTTTGCACTTTCATTTTAATTTTTGGTGGAATCAGAGCTTTAATTGGAGCCCTGATTGGGCTGAATCAAACTTCATTCCGGGCTATATTAGGGAGTTCTTCCATTGCCCACACAGGATGAGCTTGTTTCGGGTCTGTGTTTGGTAATTTATGAATTTATTTTTTTATTTATTGCGTTAGATTTTTTATTTTAATACTATTTTGTTTTTTGATGGACCACCTAATAATTGGTATTTCAACTCTCAGATTAAGAGGCCTTCCTCCCTTTACTATATTTATTGGAAAATGGGGGATTCTAAAGAATGCATTAATTAATGATTTATGGTATATGTATTTTATTTTCCCAATTTTGGGCGCTCTTTTAAGTCTTTTTTTCTATCTGAAATTTTTCTATTCTTTCTATTTAAAGTTTACTTTAGTTGCGCCAAGAACAAAGTATTCTTTGTTTACCCCACTCATTTTTTTATTTATTAGAGGGGTGATGTTTATTACTTTTTTTTGTTTTGGTGACCGAGAAGAAGGTGAAAGATTTTTAATCTTTTAACAGGATAAATGTCCTCCAAAACGA